TGAAATTTAAATTTATTTAATGGGGGTGCGCTCAATATGCTTCTTGGGGTTTTGAATTCAAAATGTTATTTTGGTTTGAACTGTTGTTTTAGTTCAAACTGGTCTTTTAATCCGATTTTGTTTAAGACTCAATCTTCATGGGGAGATGGGATAAAAAGTTCGTGGAAAGCATGTGGTGAAAGCGGGGAAGACCGTTTTGTCAATGGGGCTCCGTTTGGTGGTCAAAATGGTAATGGGGCTCCGTTTGGTGGTCAAAATGGTAATGGGGCTCCGTTTGGTGGTCAAAATGGTAATGGGGCTCCGTTTGGTGGTCAAAATGGTAATGGGGCTCCGTTTGGTGGTCAAAATGGTAATGGGGCTCCGTTTGGTGGTCAAAATGGCAACGATCACTCCGGCAATGGCAATGGGGCTCCGTTTGATGAGAAAGGCGGAACATGTGGTCAAAGCGGGAGATCCGACACGCCAAACCCCGCGAAGGGTAATGATCTCCGTATAAGAGAGGATTCGAAAAATCCAAAACCGAAAGATCCCGAATCTAATGATTCGGATGATACGAATGCTGATGATCCGAATCAGATCCATCCCGATGATTCGGATCCTAAGCATTCGTATCCTAGGTGTACTCCTCCACACATTGCAGCTTTGTGGGTTCTATGCGAAGATTGTTATCAATTAAATTATAAACGATTATTAAAAGAACGAAATAATATGTGTGAACACTGTGAATATCATTTCAAAATGAATAGTTCAGAAAGAATCGAATTTTTGAGCGACCCTGGTACTTGGCATCCTATCGATGAAGACATGGCCTCTCCGGATCCCGATCCTTCTGAATCGGATTCGAAGAAGGTTTCAAAAAATCCTTCTGAATATGAATTCTCGCTTAAAGACCTTGAAGAAGAGATTTCGTTGATCCGAAAGGCGATTCAGAAGATTTCAGAAAGATTTTCTGAATCGGATTCGGAGGAGGTTTCAGAAAGATCTTCTGAATCGGATTCAGAGGAGGTTTCAGAAAGATCTTCTGAATCGGATTCAGAGGAGGTTTCAGAAAGATCTTCTGAATCGGATTCAGAGGAGGTTTCAAAAGATCCTTCTGAATCGGATTCGGAGGAGGTTTCAAAAGATCCTTCTGAATCGGATTCGGAGGAGGTTTCAAAAGATCCTTCTGAATCAGATTCGGAGGAGGTTTCAAAAGATCCTTCTGAATCAGATTCGGAGGAGGAGGACAAGCCCTATGAAGATCGTCTTGATTCTTATCGAAAAAAGACAGGATTAAATGAGGCTGTTCAAACAGGCGTAGGTCAAATAAATGGTATTCCCGTAGCTTTTGGGATTATGGAGTTTGAGTTTATGGGGGGCAGTATGGGATCCGTGGTTGGAGAGAAAATCGCCCGTTTGGTTGAGTACGCTATCAATCAATCTCTACCTCTTATTATAGTGTGCGCTTCGGGTGGGGCGCGAATGCAAGAAGGAAGTGTGAGCTTGATGCAAATGGCTAAAATATCATGTGCCCTATTGGATTATGATGAATGCAATAGCAAGTTAGTATATATATCAATCCTTGCATCTCCTACTACTGGTGGGGTAACAGCTAGTTTTGGTACGTTGGCAGATATCATTTTTGCCGAGCCCAATTCCTACATTGCATTTGCGGGTAAAAGAGTAATTGAAGAAACATTGAAGCAACCAATACCCGAAGGTTCACAAGAGGCTGAACCTTTATTCGAGAAGGGCATATTCGACCTAATCATACCACGTAAACTTTTAAAACAGGTTCTGACTGAGTTTTTGCAGTTCCACGGCTTCAATCCTTTGAATTCCAATTCAATCAAGTAGAGCGCGCTAAATTCCATTATTTTATTTGTAGGAAACAAGTAGTTAGCTTATCGGAATCAAAGTAAATAAGAATGGAATTCTCTTTGGTGACCTAAGATCTAAGTGATAGAATAAGTCCAAGGAATATAGAACTAAATAAATGGACTTATTCTATCACTTAGATATCTAGATACTTATATCTCTAATAATAACTACGAATTCATAATAATTACAATTCTTAATTATAATATAATTAGTATAGTATAAATAAAAAGTATAGTATAAATAAAAAATATGATATTAAAAATAAAAAAAAATAATATATTAAATGATATATTATATTAAAAATAAAATAATAACAGGTACAAATAGTAAATCGAGGTACCCATTTTATGACAACTTTCAATTTTCCCTCTGTTTTTGTGCCTTTAGTAGGCCTAGTATTTCCGGCAATGGCAATGGCTTCTTTATTTCTTTATGTTCAAAAAAACAAGATTGTTTAGATCTGAGGGGACAAAATCTCATCCGTTTTTTTTTTGAAACTTAGACTTGTAACGTAACACAGATTTTTATTTCGGGAAATATGGTATAACATGTGATTTCCGGCGAACATAAAGGAAAAAGCTCTTATGCCTGCAGAAAATGATCTATGGGTAAATGAATTCTAGCTAGTTTCAACTAGATCAGGGGCGCTGGATGCCTAAAATGTAAAGTTGGTGGATCTATATGTATATTGGGATCATATGAAGGGTATGTTATTAGTTCAGATTTAACCAATTTCATGACTAAAAGTTCACATCAAACTAGTACTAGTTTGATGTGAACTAGTACTAGTTCACATCAAACTAGTACTAGTTGATGAGAGTTCCTTTGGAACCAAAGAAAATGTAGTACAACCAAAAGGGGTATTCTCCCCAAATAAACTAAAACAGGAGCAGATCGAAAATGAAGAGAAGATCTAAACAATTATGGTTAGACCTTATAACAGGGGCTCGAAAACTAAGTAATTTTTTCTGGGCCCTTACCGTTTTTTTAGGTTCCTTAGGATTTTTATTGGCTGGAATTTCCAGTTACCTTGGTAAAAATTTGATATCTTTTGTTTCGTCTGAGCAAGTCCCTTTTTTTCCACAAGGGATCGTGATGGTTTTCTACGGGATCGCGGGTTTCTTTATTAGTTTGTATTTGTGGTCCACAATTTCCTTGAATGTAGGTAGTGGTTATGATCGATTCGATAAAAAGAAAGGAATAGTGTGTATTTTTCGTTGGGGATTTCCTGGAAAAAATCGTCGCATAGTCCTCCAATTCGATATAAAAGATATTCAATGCATTAGCATGCGAGTTAAAAAGGGTCCTTATGGTCGTCGTCTCGTTTCTATCGATATGATAGGCCGGGGGGTTCTTGTGTTGACCCATACGGATGAGAATTTGAATCCACTAGAACAAGAGGTCGTGGAATTGGCCCTTTTCTTGCGCGTACCAATTAAAAAAGACCTTTGAGAAAAGGAACTGAGGCTGAAGAGCGAATGCTTTCTCAGCCTCAGCAGGAGGGAAAAATGCAAGAATCCTGTTTTTTTCTATAACAGAACTTAACTGAAATTTCGTCAGAACATTCAGTCGAGCCAAAGCCGACGTATATGGAACAACCATAAAACAAAACTCTTTTTTTTGTGGTTTTTTATGCGTATCCAAATCCATGCAACTCAATTGAAACAAGTAAGAAATTGAACTACTAGATTCAATTCATCTCATATATCAAACGATTTCGAAAGAAATAAATTTCTCTTTTTTTTTTTTGAAGTTCAATATTTGTTGGAAGTGATACTTTAGATGCATATAAATCATATCTTGTAAATTATTTCCTTTTTGTCAATCGACCTTTTTTTATCCTTTCGTTTGTGTTCTTTACTAACCAATAATGGGTTTTCTTAATAATGATAACTGGCCCATTTCTGTCTTGTTTTGCCGCTCATTTTTTTGATCATCACAATATCTTTCTCTCAATTATTCTATTCTTGGCTATGGGGAATCATTGGAATTCTTTCGAAATATTTTGGATATTTTGATAGAAAAGGAGTTCTTTCGTCTCAAAATCGCAATAATATTCATTCCTTAAAGGACTTCTTTCGGTCATTCATCGAAAGGAGACACTTGTTTGGGATTTGATGAATTGAGATATCTGGAAACAATATTTTTGATTATTTCTTCATTCGAATTCGAAGTGGAGTCTTAGTCTATTTCTATATTCTTTCTAGATTCAAACAAAATCACAAATAAAATAGATTCATAGGTTTCGTGTCTAGAACTCATGTTTGAAAGAAATATTCGATCACATAGAGTCGACAAATGAAGCGGGTTAATTAAAAATTCACAGGTGAAAAATGGCAAAAAAGAAAGCATTCACTCCTCTTTTGTATCTTGCATCTATAGTATTTTTGCCCTGGTGGATTTCTCTCTTATTTACTAAAAGTATGGAATCTTGGGTTACTAATTGGTCGAATACTGGTCAATCCGAACTTTTTTTGAATGATATTGAAGAAAAAAGTATTCTAGAAAAGTTCATAGAATTAGAGGAAATCCTCTTCTTGGACGAAATGATCAAGGAATACTCGGAGACACATCTACAAAAGCTTCCTCTAGGAATCCACAAAGAAACGATCCAATTAATCAAGATACACAATGAGGATCGTATCCATACGATTTTGCACTTCTCGACAAATATAATCTGTTTTGTTATTCTAAGCCTTTATTCTATTTTAGGTAATGAAGAACTTGTTATTCTTAATTCTTGGGCTCAGGAATTCCTATATAACTTAAGTGATACAGTAAAAGCTTTTTGGATTCTTTTATTAAGCGATTTATGTATGGGATTTCATTCACACCACACTTGGAAACTAATTATTTGTTCTGTCTACAAAGATTTTGGATTTGATGATAATGATCAAATTATATCTTATCTTGTTTGCATTTTTCCAGTTGTTCTGGATAGTATTTTTAAATATTGGGTTTTCTCTTATTTAAATCGTGTATCTCCCTCACTTGTAGTTATTTATCATTCAATGACTGATTGATAAACGATCCACCAATATGAATCTAATTAATTAGAATGTTTCTTACTTTGTAGTTCTACATAAGCATTAAAAACTTTCTATCCGGGGGATTTTCATCCTATAGTATTTCAGTAAAAT